GACGTAAAATAGTTATTTGGGAATTGTTTCAAGCAAACGCACATTCCCCTCTTTTTTTGGACAGAATAGAAAAATCCCCTCTTTTTTCTTTTGATATCTCCGGGCTGATTAAAGTAATTTTTAGAAATTGGGTAGGGAAAGGGGAAGCATTCAAAATTGTAGAGTATACAGAAGAAGAAAGAAAAAGAGAAGAAGAAAAAGAGACGAAGAAAAGAACGGAGAAAGAGCGAATACAGATAGCAGAGGCCTGGGATACCATTCCAGTTACACAAGTAATAAGAGGTTGCATGTTACTAACTCAATCTATTTTTAGAAAATATATTGTATTACCTTCATTGCTAATTGCAAAAAATAGTGGACGCATGTTCCTATTTCAATTTCCCGAATGGTTTGAGGATTTACAGGAATGGAATAGAGAGATGCATGTTAAATGTACCTATAATGGTGTTCCATTATCCGAAACAGAATTTCCGAAAAATTGGTTGACAGACGGTATTCAGATAAAAATCTTATTTCCCTTCCGTCTGAAACCTTGGCACAAATCGAAACTACGATCATCTAAGAAAGGTTTAATGAAAAAGAAAAAAGAAAAAGATGATTTTTGTTTTTTAACAGTTTGGGGAATGGAAACTGAACTTCCTTTTGGTTCGCCCCGAAAAGGACCTTCCTTTTTTAAACCCATTTTTAAGGAAATTGAAAAAAAAATTGGAAAATTTAAAAAGAAGTCTTCTCGAGTTCTAATAGTTTTTAAAAGAAAAATAAAATTACTTCGAAAAGTTTTAAAAGAAACAAAAGAATGGGTTATCGAAAGTGTTATTTTTATAAAAAAAATAATAAAAGAACTTTCAAAAATTCTGTTATTTCGATTACCAGGAAGAGAAGTATATGAATCAAGTGAAATTAAAGAAGAAAAAGATTCTATAATAAGCAATCAGCTAATTCACGAATCGTTTAGTGAAATTGCATCTACGAATTGGACAAATTCTTCATTAACAGAAAAAAAAATCAAGGATTTGACTACTAGAACAAGTACAATTCGAAATCAAATAGAAAGAATTATAAAAGAGCAAAAAAAAATAACTCCAAGAATAAATAATATTAGTCTTAAAAAAACAAGTTATAATGCTAAAAGATTCGAAAAATGGCAAATATTCAAAAAAAGAAATGCTCAATTAATCTCTAAATTACCTCTTTTTTTGAAATTTTTCATTGAAAGAATCTACACAGATATATTTTTATGTATCATTAATATTCCCAGAATGAATACAGAACTTTTTCTTGAATCAACAAAAAAAATTATTGATAAATCCATTTACAATAATGAAAGAAAACAAGAAAGAATTAATAAAATTAAGAAAAATCTAATTCCATTTATTTCGACTATAAAAAAGTCACTTGATAATATTAGTAATAGTCAAAAAAATTCACCTATTTTTTATGACTTATCCTACGTGTCACAAGCATATGTATTTTTCAAATTATCACAAATCCAAGTTAGTAACTCGTATAAATTAAGAGCTGTTCTTCAATCTCAAGGAATCCCCCCGCCTGAAATAAAGGATTCTTTTGAAACACAAGGAATGGTTGATTCGAAATTAGGGGATAAGAAACTTCCGAGTTATGAAATGAATCAATGGAAAAAGTGGTTAAGAGGATATTATCAATACAATTTATCTCAGAGCAGATGGTATAGATTAATACCAGAAAAATGGCGCAATACAGTTCATCAGCGTAAAAAGGAAAATTTTAGCAAAAGGCATTCATATGAAAAAGACCAATTAATTGATTTCAAAAAACAAAAACAAATTGAAGTATATTCATTATCTAATCAAAAAAGAAAAGAGAATTTGCAAAAATACTATAAATATGATCTTTTATCATATAAATTTCTTAATTATGAAAATAAAACGGAATACTTTTTTTATAGATCTCCGTTTCAAGGACGTAAGAAGCAAGAGATTTCTTATAACACGCATAAAGAAAATATACTGAGGAACATCCCTATCGATAATTATCTAGGAAAGGTCCATATTCTATATATGGAAAAAACGGTCGATAGAAAATATTTTGATTGGAACATTCTCAATTTTGATCTTAAACAAAAAGGCGATATTGAGGCCTGGGTCAGCAATGGGAATCAAAATACTCAAATAATTCCTAAAAAAGATCTTTTTTACCTTATGATTCCAGAAATCAATCCACCAAACTCCGACAAAGTATTTTTTGATTGGATGGGAATGAATGAAAAAATGCTAAAGTGTCGCATAGCGAATTTGGAACCTTGGTTCTTCCCAGAATTTGTGTTACTTTATAATGCATATAAAAGCAAACCTTGGTTTATACCAAGCAAATTACTTCTTTCAAATTTGAATAAAAATGAAAATAGTAGTGAAAATAAAAAAATAAATCAAAAACAAAAAGGAAGTTTTTTGATACCATCGAATAAAAAGCATGAAAATCAAGGAGAAAAAGAACCCACAAGTCCAGGAAATCTTGGATCCGTTCTCTCACAACAAAAAGATAGTGAAGAAAATTATGCAAGATCAGACATGAAAAAGGGGAAAAAGAAAAAACAATACAAAAGCAGCGCGAGAGCAGAACTAGATTTCTTCCTGAAACGTTATTTGCTTTTTCAATTGAGATGGGACGATACTTTGAATCAAAGACTGATCAATAATGTCAAGGTATATTGTCTCCTGCTTAGACTGATAGATCCAACCCAAATTACTATACCCTCGATTCAAAATAGAGAAATGAGTTTGGATATAATGCTGATTGAGAAGAATTTAACTCTTAACCAATTGATGAAAAAGGGAATATTGATTATAGAACCCATTCGTCTGTTTGGAAAAAACGATGCACAATTTATTATGTATCAAACCATAGGTATTTCATTGGTTCATAAGAGTAAGCACCAAATTAATCAAAAATACCAAGAACAAAGATATGTTTCTAAGAAGAATTTTGATGAAACTATTTCATCACACCAAAGAATAACTGAAAATAGAGACAAAAATCATTTGGATTTGGTTGTTCCTGAAAATATTTTCTCGTTTAGACGTCGTAGAAAGTTGAAAATTCTAAGTTGTTTTAATTCAAAGAATAGAAATGGTGAAGATAGAAATCCAGTATTTTGGAATGCAAAGGACGTAAAAGACAGCAGCCAAGTTTCGCATGACAGTAACCATTTTAATAGAGAGAAAAATCAATTAATGAAATTAAAGCTCTTTCTTTGGCCTAATTATCGATTAGAGGATTTAGCTTGTATGAATCGTTATTGGTTTGATACCAATAATGGCAGTCGTTTCAGTATGTTAAGAATACATCTGTATCCACGATTGAAATTTTGACATTTCGTGGATAATACACTTTTTCTATATATTCTATACCCTATATATATAATAGGGTATATCAAAGCAAACAAATACATAGATCACATGTCTTGTCTCACATTTCATTCTAATATCCAATAGGAAATAGGAAATGAATAATGTCTCGATTAGATCTCGAAATGAATCAACAGAACCTTCTTTGTTTTAGGTCTAAATTCTTCGATGCGAAAATGTACCAATCCTTTTCTATCCCTATCGAAATCCAATTAGAAATTGGATTAATTGATTTGAATTCAGAAAATTAGGAGTTCATAAAGAAATTTGGATTAGATTATTGTATATACCAGATTCCAATTAATGGCATTATTATTACTGATCAATAAAATCCATATCTGTAAAAAGGGAAAGGGGATTTTTTTATGGTAACAAATTCATTCATTTCGGTTATTTCTCAAAAAGAAAACGAAGAAAACAGAGGGTCTGTTGAATTTCAAGTATTCAATTTTACCACTAAGATAAGAAGACTTACTTCACATTTGGAATTGCACAAAAAAGACTCTTCATCCCAGAGAGGTTTGCGGAAAATTTTGGGAAAACGCCAACGACTGCTGGCCTATTTGTCAAAAAAAAATAGAAGACGCTATAAAGAATTAATTAGTGAGTTAAATATTCGAGAGATAAAAACTCGTTAATTTGAAGCGTGATACCATTTGAGCTTAGTCGTTTAAATTTTGATGAACTTCTTTTTACTTTCAGCAATGCATGGAAGAACGACTCGGAAAAAAACTTATGATTGCACCAACTACAAGAAAAGACCTCATGATAGTCAATATGGGCCCTCACCACCCATCAATGCATGGTGTTCTTCGACTGATTGTTACTCTCGATGGTGAAAATGTTATTGATTGTGAACCAATACTGGGTTATTTACATAGAGGGATGGAGAAAATTGCGGAAAATCGAACAATTATACAATATTTGCCTTATGTAACGCGTTGGGATTATTTAGCTACTATGTTCACAGAAGCAATAACCGTAAATGGACCCGAACAGCTAGGCAATATTCAAGTACCTAAAAGGGCTAGCTATATCAGAGCTATTATGTTGGAGTTAAGTCGTATCGCTTCTCATTTGTTATGGCTTGGCCCTTTTATGGCAGATATTGGGGCACAGACCCCTTTCTTCTATATTTTTCGAGAACGAGAGTTAATATATGACTTGTTCGAAGCTGCTACCGGTATGCGCATGATGCATAATTATTTTCGTATCGGAGGAGTAGCTGCTGATCTACCTCATGGCTGGATAGATAAATGTTTGGATTTTTGCGATTATTTTTTAACCGGGGTTGCTGAATATCAAAAGCTTATTACGCGGAATCCTATTTTTTTAGAACGAGTTGAAGGCGTAGGCATTATTGGCGCAGAAGAAGCACTAAATTGGGGTTTATCGGGCCCAATGCTACGAGCTTCCGGAATACAGTGGGATCTTCGTAAAATTGATCGTTATGAGTCTTACGACGAATTTGATTGGGAGATTCAATGGCAAAAAGAAGGGGATTCATTAGCTCGGTATTTAGTACGAATCAGTGAAATGACAGAATCCATAAAAATTATCCAACAGGCTCTGGAAGGAATTCCAGGGGGACCCTATGAGAATTTAGAAATTCGA